AGGTTTTATCAATAAAATTTCCATTTATCCCAGATCTAGACATAGGTGTATTAATCCATTCTATAATTTATTTTTATTTCATTTCGTGAGAAAATGATCCCACAAACAAAGGAATTGTACAGTACGAAATAACATAAAAACGGATTCATTAAAATAAAAAGGAAGACCTTTTACTCATACTCAAATTGTTTCGTTTTGACAGGAATCAATAAAAAAAAAAATCCGGGGGACGGTTCATGAATTTGAAATCAATCTATGGGTTAAGAAGTTGGAGTAAGGAGTTGTTGTTGAAAAATCTAAAACTGGAAAGGCATTTTAGAATTTTTATGAAAATTGAATAATGATCTAAAGATATCCATTAAACACAGTCTAAAAAAATGGATCAATCGTTGAATTCGTTTCAATTGAGAGATTAAATCCGGTATAAATATTAGAAAGGGCGGAAACCCCATCTTCGCAAACATGAATAGATATATCTTTATTTTACAATTTTTCACAAAAAAGATTTATGCGGAAGGATTTGTCTTTGATGAAAAGTTTTCTATTTTTAGAGTTCAATTTTTTAATAATTTTAATTCAATGTAGATACCTATCCAAAATAATATGAATGACTCACTATTAACTCGGTTTTTTGGCCATAATCATTATGTAGGAGAGGTGGCCGAGTGGTTCAAGGCGTAGCATTGGAACTGCTATGTAGACTTTTGTTTACCGAGGGTTCGAATCCCTCTCTTTCCGTACTCTTCACCTAATTCACCAATGTTACTGACTGCAATGCATCAAATAAAAATGTATACTCCAACAGTTAGACCTTTCTTTGATATCGATTCTGTATTCCTAATCCAAATCTTCTGTGGTACGAAAAATACTGGGCAAAACGGACAAGGAATGAAAATCCCCTACCGATCTATGATACATGAATGAGATCAAAATCCCCAGATCAAACCCCTTACCTTACTTACCCCGGGTCCCTTTACTTAAGCCAAAATGGAGAGGTCAAAATTGTCCGAACCCTTGTTATTTTAGTTGGGGTTAAGTCTGACGAGAGTAATATTCTACAACTAGCAATTCATTTATTTTCAAACCGACCCATTTACTATCTATTATTTGATTGACGAATCCTTCATATTGGAATGGGTGAAGAGTCAAATGGTTTGGCAACTCCTCGCGGGGGGATGAATCAAGATAATTTTGAATCAGAGCCCTAGATTTTTGCTCATCCCTCACTGTAATAATATCTCGGGGTTTACAGCGATAACTTGGTATATCTACTATACGACCATTAACTAAAATATGTCTATGGTTAACTAATTGGCGGGCTTGAGGAATAGTCGAAGCCATACCCAATCGAAAAAGGATGTTATCCAAACGCATTTCAAGTAATTGTAGTAAAACCTGACCTGTTGATCCTTTGGCTTTTCCGGCGATACGAACGTATTTAAGTAATTGTTGTTCTGTAAGACCATAATGAAAGCGCAATTTTTGTTTTTCTTCTAAACGAATACGATATTGAGATTTTTTTCCGGGGCGCGATTGGTTTCTAAGATCGCTTCCGGCTCTAGGCTTTTTACTAGTTAGTCCCGGTAAAGCCCCCAGACGACGGATTTTTTTGAAACGAGGCCCTCTGTAACGTGACATAAAGACTCCTTATTTTTTATGAAATTTCATAAAACAAAATTAAAACTAAACTAAAATATGATAAATTAATCGAAATTTACTGAAGTATTGTATTACAAAGAATAATTAGAGGAATTGTATCAATATCCGGACCTTATTGTATATAAATAATTGTATTATATAAATAAAAAGAATTTAAAATAATAATAAAAAAAATTCAGGGTTCTTTTCTTGATTGATTTGTTCTCCAGAGACCGAACTCCTCCAATCCCATTTTTATTCATAATTGGAAGTTCCTACGAGATGATAGGGTGACCCTTGGGAAAAGCGAAAGAAGTTTTTCGCTTTGATTTCACATTATCAATTATGTAAAAAATAAAAAATCAAACAAACGGAGAAAAGCCGGCTATCGGAATCGAACCGATGACCATCGCATTACAAATGCGATGCTCTAACCTCTGAGCTAAGCGGGCTCACATAACATAAATTGTACACGTATACTAATTTAGTAAACTACTGAGATATTAACTGTTCATTCTTAGCTATTTCATAAGAAATATGATATATAGAAAAATAGAAATATCAAAAATAAGGAAGAATAGAAAATAGAATTTTATAATTTCCAAACATATTGGATATTTGAATATTATAGAACATACCTATTAATATAGCGATATTATTAAATATCGCGATATAAAATTTTGATCTATTTCTCAAATATATGTTTATCAATAATAAATATCTTAATTAGCTTAATTAGATGGTAAGATTTTTTTTACTATTCTATGTTTACTATTTTTTAGTACATAATTTTATTATATTTCATATATATTTTATATATAGAAATATATATATTTCATTTAACTTTAATTTGAAAATATATTTTAATATTTCATTTTAAATAAAATCGAGTAAAGTAATGTAATTAAAGTAATGTAATTAAATTTAGAATCTTATTCTATTTCTATATTTTTTGTATATTACAATCTTATAAATCTTATAATATTATTATTTATTATATATAATTCGAAATAATTTCATATTTAATTAATAAATAATTTTATTTTGAATTCTCTTCTAATTCTAAATTAACGGAATGGTTAGTTATAGCCATTTTATTAGTTTTAGTTATGGCTATTAATTTAAAATTAATAATACTCAAATCTTCCTTTTCGTTTTTTTGTTATGTTATAATGTTATAGAAGGCCTGCCCTAAGAATAACATGAAAGATAAAAGCGCAATCCAGATCATAATGAAACACTCCTCTGGTTTCATTCGGAAAGGTGAAAGCTAAGACGAAAAAAAAAAAGAATCGACCGTTCAAGTATTTTAAATTGCACGCTAAAAACGGTAGAAATAGGGGCATATATAAGTATAATAAATATATATTATACTATAATATATATGTTATGCGATCTATATTGAATTGATGATATAGAAATGATAGAATCATTTCTGATTGGACCAAATACGGGTCTCCGATAGAGATGAAAGAAAATATACAAGAAATCAAATAGTAGAAAACACTTTTCAATATAGGAACCGGTATCTAATGAATTCAACCGGTCCAGCATAATAGAAATGAAAGAAAAAAGGGGGGGCGGCATCATGATGCGATCTTAATCACATCAAAAAAAAGAGGGGATATGGCGAAATTGGTAGACGCTACGGACTTAATTGGATTGAGCCTTGGTATGGAAACCTACCAAGTGAGAACTTTCAAATTCAGAGAAACCCTGGAATTAAAAATGGGCAATCCTGAGCCAAATCCTGTTTTATGAAAATAAACAAGGGTTTCATAAACCGAAAATAAAAAAGGATAGGTGCAGAGACTCAATGGAAGCTGTTCTAACAAATGGAGTTGGCTGCATTGTGTTAGTAAAGGAATCCTTCCATCGAAACTTCAGAAAGGATGAAGGATAAACCTATATACATACGTATAGTACTGAAATACTATCTCAAAATGATTAATGACGACCCAAATCTGTATTTTTTTATATTTATATGAAAAATGAAAGACTTGTTGTGAATCGATTAAAAATTGAAAAAAGAATCGAATATTCATTGATCAAACCATTCACTCCACCGTAGTCTGATAGATCTTTTTAATAATTGATTAATCGGACGAGAATAAAGATAGAGTCCCATTATACATGTTAATATCGACAACAATGAAATTTATAGTAAGAGGAAAATCCGTCGACTTTAGAAATCGTGAGGGTTCAAGTCCCTCTATCCCCAAAACGACCCGGTTGACTCCCTAATTATTTATTTTCATTTTATCATTTTGTTAGCGATTCAAATAAAAATTCGTTATATTTATCATTCATTCTCATTCTACTCTTTTCTTTCACAAATGGATCTGAGCGAAAATTTTTTTCTTATCACAAGACTTGTGTGTGATATATATGATACGCGTACAGTACAAATGATTTGAGCAAGGAATCCATTAAATTTGAATAATTAACAATACATATCATTACTTGTACTGTACTGAAACTTTGAAATTTTTTTTTTGAAGATCCAAGAAATTCTATTAGATCCTGTATAATACTTTGTAATACTTTTTCGTTTTTCTAATTGACATAGACCCAAGTCCTATATTAAAATAAAATGAGGATGATGCGTCGTGAATGGTCGGGATAGCTCAGCTGGTAGAGCAGAGGACTGAAAATCCTCGTGTCACCAGTTCAAATCTGGTTCCTGGCACATGAGTAATTTGTATGAGTATATATTCTAAAAATTAATTGATATGGGTCGACATACATATTCATTAATAGTATAAATCATGATACATATTTATCCATCTAAATGTCGGAGATATACCCCTTATATATATCATATGTATATAAAGTATACAAAAGAATTCCATTTTGTTTCCTCTTGTTTTTTTATTTGTCCGTACTGTGTCTCCTTTTGTTCAAAAAAAACGTTAATACTTTATACATATTCGAAAGGCTAAATTAGTTAGTTGAAAGAGAAAAAGTATAGTCTAGAGGAGTTGAGGGATGGGAATAGCCAAAGTTCATTTCAGATACAGTACAAATAGAATATGATCCTCTTTCATTTCCTTCTATATTTTTTTCATATTCTATTTCTTCATTTCCTCCTATGTTACTTTCTATAGCCCATCTAAGTGATGGGCGCGGTACATAGTTCATAATGCGGAACTCTTTTAGTTTCATCCTAGTGGCTCGGCTCATTCGAAAAAGTATCTTCAAAATTTGAGAATCTCAATGAATCCTCTAATTTTTTTTTTAGTATTTATTTTATTTAGCCCACCCAATAACTAAAAAAAAAAAAAAAAAGAATATGTGAATGAAACTCCAATTACTATGTTTGATCTCGAAGAGAATGTACAAAAATTCTTTGAATATCTGGA